AAGTAATAGTCAACAAATTGGAATTCATTTATCAACAGATTTTTTTCTTCCGTTTGAACTTATTTCAATAATTCTTTTAGTTGCTTTGATAGGTGCAATTTCTGTGGCCCGTCAGTAATAAATCTTTATAACTAGCACTAGTAATTCAAATTAAACTTTTTTCTGTGTTATCACATCCCTTTCCCTTCAATTATATTTGAAGACTGTTCATGTATAAAATACAAATTATTTTATTCGCTCTATTACCAATATATTCCTTTGTTCTGTACTTGTTACATTTTAGTCAATCGAATTCGTTGAATTACTGTTCATATTGAAATGAATCGAAATTGGTAAGGAGTTGGTCAATGATGCTCGAACATGCCCTTGTTTTGAGTGCCTATTTATTTTCTATCGGTATCTATGGATTGATCACGAGTCGAAATATGGTTAGGGCTCTTATGTGTCTTGAACTTATACTGAATGCGGTGAATATAAATTTTGTAACATTTTCTGATTTTTTTGATAGTCGCCAATTAAAAGGAAATATTTTCTCAATTTTTGTTATAGCTATTGCGGCCGCTGAAGCAGCTATTGGACCGGCTATTGTTTCGTCAATTTATCGTAACAGAAAATCAACTCGTATCAATCAATCGACTTTGTTGAATAAATAGTATTAATCATAGAAATTATAATATGCATCAATTCGAATTAGCATCTATGATTCGTAACCTAGATCATGTTTGTGAAAACGTAAGAAATCAAAGTATCTTGGTCCTCTTTTATGAATCGTTCCAGAAGTAGATTGATTAGAAAAATTCTGGTAAATCATTGATTCATCTGGTGTCTAAATATATTATTCATTTACAAGTTTACTAGATCGAAATTTATGACGTTCAAAAATTTATAGATCCAATGTCACATTCAGTAAAGATTTATGATACATGTATAGGATGTACTCAATGTGTCCGAGCATGCCCCACGGATGTATTAGAAATGATACCTTGGGACGGATGTAAAGCTAAGCAAATTGCTTCTGCTCCAAGAACGGAGGACTGCGTTGGTTGTAAGAGATGTGAATCCGCCTGTCCAACGGATTTCTTGAGTGTTCGAGTTTATTTATGGCATGAAACAACTCGAAGCATGGGTCTAGCTTATTGATACGTTACAGAAACCCCACTTGAATACATTTTTTTATTTTTTTTTTACCGACAAAAACCCGTACTCGAATTTTATTTTGAGTACGGGTTTTTCTGGTCCAAGTGCATTTTGTCTTTACCACGAATTATTTTCCTTGGTTAACAATAATTGTAGTTTTTCCGATATCCGCAGGTTCTTTAATTTTCTTTCTCCCTAATAGAGGAAATAAGGTAACTAAATGGTATACTTTATGTATATGTGTCTTAGAACTCCTTCTAACGGCCTATGCATTCTGTTATCATTTCCAATTGGACGATCCATTAATCCAACTCGCGGAGGATTATAAATGGATCAACTTTTTTGATTTTTACTGGAGATTGGGAATAGATGGACTTTCTATAGGACCTATTTTACTGACAGGATTTATCACCACTTTAGCTACTTTAGCGGCTTGGCCAGTTACTCGAGATTCCCGATTATTCCATTTTCTGATGTTAGCAATGTACAGCGGTCAAATAGGATCATTTTCTTCTCGAGACCTTTTGCTTTTTTTCATCATGTGGGAGTTAGAATTAATTCCCGTTTATCTACTTCTAGCCATGTGGGGGGGAAAGAAACGGCTGTATTCGGCTACAAAATTTATTTTGTATACTGCAGGAAGTTCTGTTTTTCTATTAATAGGGGTTCTGGGTATCGGTTTATATGGTTCCAATGAACCAACATTAAATTTTGAAACATTGGCTAATCAATCGTATCCCGTGGCACTAGAAATAATATTCTATATTGGATTTTTTATTGCTTTTGCTGTCAAATCACCGATTATACCCTTACATACATGGTTACCAGACACCCATGGAGAGGCACATTACAGTACTTGTATGCTTCTAGCCGGAATCTTATTAAAAATGGGAGCATATGGATTGGTTAGAATCAATATGGAATTATTGCCCCACGCTCATTCTATATTTTCTCCCTGGTTGATGATAGTAGGCACAATTCAAATAATCTATGCAGCTTTAACGTCTCCTGGTCAACGTAATTTAAAAAAGAGAATAGCCTATTCTTCTGTATCTCATATGGGTTTCATAATTATAGGCATTGGTTCTATAACCGATACGGGCCTTAATGGATCCATTTTACAAATAATCTCTCATGGATTTATTGGCGCTCTGCTTTTTTTCTTGGCAGGAACAAGTTATGATAGAATACGTCTTGTTTATCTTGACGAAATGGGTGGAATGGCTATCCCAATTCCAAAAATATTCACGATGTTCAGTATCTTATCGATGGCTTCCCTTGCATTACCGGGCATGAGTGGTTTTTTTGCAGAATTGATAGTATTTTTTGGAATAATTACCAGTCAAAAATATCTTTTAATGCCAAAAATACTAATGACTTTTGTAATGGCAATTGGAATGATATTAACTCCTATTTATTCATTATCTATGCTACGCCAGATGTTTTATGGATACAAGCTATTTAATGCTCCAAACTATTATTTTTTTGATTCTGGACCGCGAGAGTTATTTGTTTCGATCTCTATCCTTCTACCCGTAATAGGTATTGGTATTTATCCGGATTTCGTTCTTTCACTATCAGTTGACAAGATTGAAGCTATTCTATCTAATTATTTTTCGAGATAGTTTTCATGAATAAAACAAAAAATAAAAAAGTAAGAATTCTATGATTTTCAAAATTGTTCGTTGTACAATGAACAACGGAGTCTTTGTTTAAATTTAAGTAAAAAAAAAATGAATTGGAATTGTAAACAGATGTGTTTGGCATTTGTGAGAACCCGTTGAATCAAGTAGTGTAGTGATTCAACGGGTTCTCGACGGCTTACACGAAGTTTATATAATATATACGCTGCCCCATTTTTGTATTCGTCAGACCCTTTCTTCAATTCAATTAGATGTTAATTTAATGTAAATGAACCATAACTATGTAGCCCTATTCCTAATAGATTAACCCCAAAATAGCATATCCAAATTAGAAGAAAACCTATAGAAGCCACAATTGCGGAATTTACGCCGTCCAAATTTATATTTGTTCGAGTATGTAAATAAATCGCGAATATGGTCCAAGTAATAAATGCCCAAGTTTCCTTTGGGTCCCAATTCCAATATGATCCCCATGCCTCATTAGCCCATACCGATCCCGAAAGAATACCTATGGTTAAAAAGATAAACCCTAGGCTAATAATACGATAACTCAAATAATCTAATTGTTGAATCAATTGAGACCTGTAATAATTTCTAGAAAACAAAAAAGAAGTATTTAGTAAAAGATTGCGTCTTTCATTCATGTATTGGATCTCGCCAATGGAAAATGATTCATTTAAGAAATTTTTGCTTTTACCAAAAAGCCTTAGGACTTTTCGAAATGTAATGACTAGAATAGCTACTGAAAATAATGATCCGCATAAAAGAGCTGCATAACCCAATACCATCATACTTACGTGCATTATTAACCACTGGGATTGGAGAGCAGGCACTAATATTGCGGATTGATGTATTTCGGTTAAAAGACCTGAAGTAGCAAAGCCTTGGGTAAAAATAGCACTTGGCGCGGTTATTGCGCTTAAATAATTTTTTTCTTTTTTAAAATACGGAACCATATGAATAATGGAGAAACTCCATGAAAGAAAGATTAATGATTCATATAAATCACTTAATGGGAAATGCCCCGAATAAATCCAACGAGTGACTAATAATCCTGTTATAGAGAAAAAGTTAGCTATCATGCCCTTTTCTGACGAATCATATAGTTCTACGATTTCATCGACTAATAAGGTTATCAAATGAATTGTAATTCCAATTGAAACGACAGAAAAAGATATATGAGTTAATATATGCTCTAAAGTTGAAAATATCATAATTTTTTTTTAAGTGTGAAGTATGAAGGTCCCTGTCCCTCAATTCTATAGAATTGAAATCATGAATTGAATTCATTATAGGACTTATTGTATCTCTTTTAGAAGATGCTATGCCGCCACTCGGACTCGAACCGAGATGCTCTAGCACTGCTTCCTAAGAGCAGCGTGTCTACCGATTTCACCATGGCGGCTTGTTCGAAATCATAATAACCTATTTTTATTCAATCGTCGAGATTGAAAGAGTCAATTCAATGCAATATTTTTTAGGAAAGATTCAAATTGATGAAAAAAAAAATAAAAATTAAATAAGGGATTTGAACGTTCCAATACTAATTATTATTTAATAAATAAAATTTTTAATAAATAAAATTCATAAATAAAAGAAAGGTGTCCGTTTTTTTTTATTTAATATTTAATTTCACTTTAACAACGAGGATTTTCGTGCTGGAACTCTTGTAACTAAATGGTTCTGACTTCAATCTATGGGTTTATGTAAATATTTGCATAGCGTTGTATAGATAATTTGTGTTACTGTTAGGATTTAGTAAAACAATTCGGTATTGGGCCGGGCATATCATATAACAAAAAAAAAAATATGATTTCTATCGTAATCGTATCGTACTTCAAGAAATTCTTTCTAAATTAGAATTAGAAAGATATGTGTAGAAAGATATGTGGGCAGTCTTCCCCTCGCAACATACAAAATTCATACATTGTATATAGAAAAAAAAAGGGGGTTTTACAAATTGGGTTGAAAGTAAAGGATATATATAGCGATTCGGAGAAATAATGATTCAGTAAAGTTACAAAACAAATTTTAAGCTTAATCAACTAGTTTCAACGACCCATTTATTTTGACTCAAAATTATTTTGACTACAAATTCTATAGTATGGTATATAAAAAAAAATTTATTTATTATTGTGACAAGTGAGTCGATGGGGAAAATAAGGATCCCCATCCCGGAAATGAGAAAACATATTAAAAAAAAAGTGAAACCTTGTATTT